ACGATTCTGCTATTTTACTGGAATCCAGGAGGAATTTCCTGGATGGGTAGAAACATAAAGAATAAGTAATACTTTTAATGGTTTGTTTATGTACGAAGTAAAAAACATTATGAGTAGATTCAGATCAGCGGATCATTCTTTAGTCATTCATTGAATGATAAATCACTACAAGTGACGGAGATACACGATTTAAATAACGGAAGATCCAATATTTTAAAATTGTATCTAGAATGACTGGAAAGGTAGAAACAAGACCAGATATAATTTGATTGTTATGAGAAAATACAAAATCCTTGTAGACAAAACCAATCATTAATTCCCAGCCGTGAGGTGAGTGGAATCCAATACATAAATCAGTTAATAAAAGAATAAAAAAAGCTTTTATTGTGTCGCTTAAGTTATAGAAAAATTCCCGAACCCAAGAATTAATAATAACAAGTTCTTTATTACCCAGAATAGAATAACCACTTAGAATAGCGAAACTTATTATATTTGTCGAAAAATGTAAAATGGTATGGATATAACCCTCATTGTGCATCTTGACCAATTGTATCGTTTCTTTGTGTATTCCTATAGAAAGCGTTTGTATATGTGTATCCGGGTATTCCTTTACCATTTCGTCCAAAAGGAATAGTTCTTCTAATTCTATAAATTTTTCTAGAACGCCCTTTTCTTGAATATCATTTAAAAAAACTTCGGATTGCCGCGCATTCCACCAATTAGTCACCAAAGATTCCATACTTTTATTAAATGAGAGAGAAATCCAACAGGGCAAAAATACTATAGATGCAAGATATAGAAGGGGGGTGCAAGCTTTCTTTTTTGACATTTTTAATCTGTGAATTGCTAATGAAACCACCTCATTCCTCGACTCTATCCAATCTGATATTTCCACGAAACACGAGTTCTATAACAAGGTATTGAATCTATAGATCTACTCCCTCCCTTTTTCATTAATTGGTTAGTCCTTGGATCTGGAAACAATATGTTGTTTTATTATTTCTTCATTCGAAGCAACTTCATCCTTTCGATGAATCCCTCATCGAGCCACTTCAAAAAAAGCTTTTTCGGATTTCGAGGCAAAAGAACCCCCTTAGATCAATTATTTCGAAAAATTTCGCCGGCTACCCATAGACCGGGAATAATTGAGGGAAATTTAATAAAAATATGGATATGATAAAATAAAAAATGAGTAGCAAAAAAAGAGAGAAATAGAATGATTATAGTTATAAACGACCCGATTTTTTGATCCTCTGTTTTGAGCGCTCTGAAAAAACTTAAGCTAAGTTGTTATATAACAAAATTTATGAGGTCCTTACTCAATGCTGCGAAAGCATTAATTCTTCAATTCATTTCAAAATACTTCAATTGGTACGCGCAAAAAATAGGCCAACTCCGCAGCCCTTTTTTCAATTTCTCGCGGAGTCAAATTCTCATCAGTACGAGTCAAGGGGATGGCACCCTGGCCTCTGATTTCCATATAAAGTACACGCCGAGGGTAAATACCTTCTTTAACCTCTATTCTAATCGACTGAATATCTCTCATAAGGAATCGAAGGAAGATGCGACGATTTCTTCCAGGGAATCCCCAACGAAAAATGCACACTATTCCCTTTTTTCTATCGAATCTATCATAACCACTACCTACATTCCACGAAATTGTGCACCACAAATAGGAGCTAATGAACAAACCTGCGATCCCATAGAAAGACATCACGATCCCTTGTGGAAAAAAAATAATTTGCTGAGAAGGAAATAAGGATATAAGATTCCTACCAAGGTAACTAGAAGTTCCAACCAATAAGAATCCTAGTGAGCCTAAAAAAAGGATACAGGCCCAGCAGAAATTACTTGTTTTTCGAGACCCCGCTATAAGTTCTATCCATATACGTTCTGATCGCCAGTTCATACTAGATCCAGTTGTTTCATTTTATTGGAATTGAGAGAATAACCCAAATGAATTTGACTTTCTTTATTTTTTTTTCCCGAAGTAACTCTCATCAACTAGCACTATTATTATCATGTGAACCATTAGGAGTAATTCATCGAATCAGTTAGATAAAAAAAAAATATATATATATCTTCATATGATCCCACTATGGATATCTACATCCATATAGATACTTTTACTTTTAATTTCAGACATTTGCTAATTCCTTTTAAATAAAAATAAAATAGATATAATGCACCATACCATATATCATGTCATGGTTACACGCGCATAACAGCTTTTTCGTTTGTGTTCGGAAGAAGACACGCACCGTACCCTATTCTACTAAATGGATATCTGTATTATGATCCAAGTCCGAGCCTTGAAAAAAAATGGATGAGATTAGGTCCTGAATAATCTAGACAATCTTGTTTTTTTGAACATGAAGAGATAGAGAAGCCATTGCAAGTGCCGGAAATACTAGACCCACTAAAGGCACAAAAAAAGAGGGTAAGTTGAAAGTTGTCATAGAATGGATACCTCGATTTAATATTTGTACCTGTTTTAAAGATATCTTATGATAAGTATATCTATTATCAGTATATAATAATAGGTATAGGTACAAGAAATATAGAACTAAATAAGTGTACCTATTTACCTTTATATTTATGATTATTCTTGTTTTCTTATACTTATCTTCTAATAAAGACCAAAAGAGTTTCTTACAAGTTATCAAAGGATTCGTTAGAATACTATCCAACAGGGATTCCTAGTAAAAAATGGAAGTTATCGGGGAATCTAGAAAAATAAAAGCAAGATTTCTATTCTTTATTTTCTACATTTTAATAAGGTAAGGGAACATTCATTTTTTTTTTTATTTTCATAACTTATGATAAGAATTTACTATTTTATCCTGTTTATAGAGTCTTTACGATTACTAATTATGAATCTAGGTAGAAATAAAATGGATCTGGAGGAAATAATAAAAAGTAATTATCAAAAACTTCGGATCCTTTATACAATTAGATCTTATGACCTCAAGCAAAACTCCATGCTTATTATTTTTTATTTTTACTTAGAATTTGATTACTATAAACTAAATACTTATGCACCTCAAAAAAACTTAATTAGAATTAAATGATCTACTTGATTTAATTTTGATTCAAGGGAAAGAAACCGTGAAGCTGAAATAACTCACCCAGAACACCTTTTAAAAGATTACGTGGTACGATTGGGTCGAATAAGCCCTTATGGAATAAATACTCAGCTTCTTGTGAACCGTCCGGTACTGTCTTATTCAATGTTTGTTCAATGACTCTTTTACCCGCAAATGCAACGTAGGCATTAGGTTCGGCAATAATGATATCTCCTAACATACCAAAACTAGCGGTCACTCCACCGGTTGTAGGAGATGTAAGGATTGCTACGTAGAATAATTTTTTATTTGATTGATAATCATATGAAGCTGAAGATATTTTAGCCATTTGCATCAAGCTCAAACTTCCTTCTTGCATGCGCGCCCCTCCGGAAGCACACACTATAATAAGAGGTAGAGATCCATTAGTAGCATATTCGATCAAACGGGTGATTTTCTCGCCTACTACGGATCCCATACTGCCCCCCATAAACTGAAAATCCATAATCCCAATTGCTATGGAAATACCGTTTAGTTGACCTATGCCTGTTTGAACAGCCTCAGTTAACCCTGTCTTTTTTTGATAAGAATCAATACGATCTTTATAGGGTTCCTCCTCCGAATGAAATTCAATGGTATCCACGGAAACCATGTCCTCGTCCATAGCACCCCAAGTGCCTGGATCAATCAAAAGTTCGATTCTTTCTGAACCACTCATTTTCAAATGATATCCACATTGTTCACAAATATTAAGTTTTAACCTAAAAAATTTCTTATAATTTAATCCATAACAATTTTCGCATTGAACCCACAAATGCCTGTATTTTTGGCTTATATCAAGATCAGTATATCTTCCTATCATATCGAAATCACTTCCATTTGCGCTAGTTTGTATACTGAAACTCTCGCTGTCAATACTATTTACGCTTTCACTACAAATGTAACTATAAATATAACTCTTACTGTAATTGTTTCTACCGCTTGAAATGGAACTGTCCATATTTATTTCAGAACGAAGATAATTCTCAATGCAACTAGTAATGTGATTATTCCAACTATATTGAGTATCATACATGTAACGGTCATAGTAGTGATTGTCACTCTTAAACCCATCATTTGGATAACTAGAAAAAAAACTTTCCAGTTCACTCAGAAAAGAACGATCATTTTCAATCTCAAAAATTTTATTTTCAATATCAAAATATATGGAATAATTTTCACCATTACTATCCCTAACTAAAAAAGTGTCATCAGAGATCAAACTCCGAATGTCTCTGATACCAAAAAAAAGATCAACATTATTAGAGCTATCATCCCAACCATGAATCATATTATTCATAACAGGGTCTTCACTCCCGTTGGTATTTTCAATGGGACCAATACCCGCTAGTGATTTACTTAGCCCACACCTGTGTTCTAACTCTTCCTTAGACAACATTGAATTGAACCACCATTTTTCCATAGAGCCTTCCTGCCCCCTATTTGAATGAAAATACAATAGATGAATAGCCATTCGATGAATAATCATTTGAAAATTCCCTCTCGGAATAAGCATATAGATCCAATCACTAGGATCATTAACTAATAACGAGTAAGTATTGAAAGAAATGATTCTATTGTGGAAATCGGGGTATCACTTCACTATAGATGATGGCACCCCTTCTTCAATTCGAAATATAAAGAGAGGTTTCTCCCATGTTGTGAACAAATTTTCATCGAAAAGATAAATATTTTTTCTCTCTTATATTATATATATTCTTATATTATAAATATGAAGAATTACTTTTCTTATAATTTCGTACAATAATAAGTTTCTAGTGCAACACGGAACGAAAAGGACAATATACGGGGTGGGTAGAGGGCGTTGTGCTCCTTGGCTCAATCCACGGTATATAAATATCAAATAATCTACCAATCCCAAGACCCATAGGATTA